CGTTTTCAAAATGAAGCTCATTCAAAGCTGGTCGTCGTTTAAAAGAAGAAGCCCGTTTTCTACCTAGATCCTGAAAGGGAGAAGCTGAAGAGGAGATCAAACCAAGAAAAGGCTTCTCCGGAAGAATTCGAGATAGAAAGAAAGATTGGTTGGTGGGCTGTTAAGCCCCCTATCACAACAAGGCAGATAGCGGAAAGGTGAGCAGCTATAGCATCATTGTTCATCTTCCCCTCGCTACCGGATGAGTGAACTCTACCCGCCTATGCTGGATGGGATTGGATTCAATCAACGGATTCCCCTTGCCTCCTGGATCCACTGGGCGAGTGGAAGACATTGAGAAGGGCTTCACATCCGGCTTTGAGGTTTGAAACTTGGTTGCACTCCTCCGAAGATTCCTGGAAAAAAAGAACGTCTTGAGGCGGAGGATTGTACCTGGAAATAGAAGCTCTGTCCCCCTCACACTATATTTTGAATTAGGGGCCTTATCGTATTCATTACTGAATATCTATAGGGGTTTACCAACTTCCTCGTTTTGTTGCTCGGATTCGAGAGATGGCCTTTCAATAAAGATCTTCGATAGCATTCTCTGGCATAGCATGAGTTCAGTCATTACTCATGAACGCAGGACTTCGCACGCACCTCTTTAGCCTTCCTTTTAGTTTAGTTATGGACAGATGGAAGGTGTTCTTGTTCACTCGCACAGCATAGTCTGGACTTCTGCTCTATTGGGAGCCTGCCTCACTGCTTTAAGATGGTGGACTTCCGTGGCCCAGGACAGAATACTTATTTGGTCTGGTGGGAGGACCGGGGTCTGACTTTAGATCTTTTTTCCGGCGAGCATTCTTCCCCTCTCGCATAGCCTCATCGATCCCTCGTCAGGACTTCTACACCTCTTGACGGAGCCTACCTCTGTAGGAGTAGTTATGCCATTGTTCACTTTCTCGGCGCCCAAAGCGATGATTCACATGTCCCCTTGTTCAACCCATTGTTGCAAAGCCTTCCTTTCTTTCTGACTCTCAACAATATCTTCTTCACGTAAAGGAACGAGACGATCAAACCATACGACTTGGTATTCTCAATCGGCGAAGCCTCTTATTTGTATTTGGACAATTTCGAGCGACAGTCTTTAGTGATTTATCCTTCCTATGTCTTCTCAAGGATCCTTGCGAGATCGAGAGAAAGCTCGTGAGCTGGACCATTCGAAAATAGACACCTTGAATCTTCCTTCGTATGTCTTCCATCGAAATTGTTCTTATCTTATTCAAGAACGTCAAGCCTTACTCTTACATCCGAGGAAAGAAGACCTATTGCAAGACCTCAAATCGAAGAACGAAAGCCTCCAGACGGACCAGGAACGAGAGTAGGAGATGAAATATCTTCTTCACGCTTGCCATATCGTTTTCTAGGGGTCTTTTTTCGCCTAAAACAAGAGTGGAAAGAATCAATAGGGTATCGTATTAGGGAAGTGGAATCTCTAGTTAGTAGTCCCCTAGGGCTGGATCGAACTCCTTTCTACCTACCATAGTCAGAGCTTTTGCCTTGTGTGTGGTACTTACTCGACTACCCAGGTAGAAGGACAGGAGGTGTATGTAGGCTTGACTTCGAAATAGTAAAGTAGACAAAAAGATGAAATAGCGGCAGGAAACTCATCCCCCGAAACCGGAACATAGGCTTCAAAATAAGCTGCAGGAGGATTACCCCGAAAGAGAAACTGAATCCGGAAAGGAAGTGGCTGACTTTCAAAGCAAAGTCAGGGAAGACGATCGGGCTACGAACTCGGGTACTCAACCGTTGGAAAGTGGAAAGTAGGTTGCCAGTTCAACCGAAGCCGGAGAAATAACGAAGGATATTACTAAAAGGGGTATGGGTTAACCAAGTAGAAGATCGAATGGAATAAGCCAAAAAAAAAGGGGGATTACTAGAAAAAGGGATTCCACTCCAATAGTGGAAAGGATAGAACCAGACCAGATAGATCGACTTCGAGAATCAGCTCTTTGTAGCGGAAGAGCAACTGCAAGAGATTCCACTTAAACTGAATCAGAAGATGGAGGCTCAATAAAAAAATATGCTTTAGCGACATAAACCGGAGTTCTTGAGTTAAGGTTTTGAGTGAACCCTCGGAACTCAGTCCTCGTCGAAGTCTATTCGAAAAGCGGAGAAAAGTAAGAAAACTTAAGTATTCAAGAAGCAAGGGGTGGGATATAAAATAAAGGAATGAATCCTCTCTCATAGAAAAAAGTGCAAAGTTGGGCCTCTCAATAGCAATAGAAGTGAAGTGTGCGCGGCAGCACAAATGGAATGTAGTATTCCAAAGCCCATTTCTGATCCAAGCTTAACTCACAAGTCGGGATTTCTTACTAAAGCGAAAGTCCGGACTCTTCGAAGTACTTTGCCCTACCTATGACTATGAGAAGATCAATTTCACCACGAGAGGTAAGGAAGAACTGTGGTTACAACCCAATAATGAGACTCGGGAGAGAACCGACCCACTGGTCTGTCTTGATCCCATTCTATAAGCACGCAATTTGTTTAGTAAGAAGGTAAGAAGAAGCGGGCTAAAGCCAGAAAAGGGGAGTTAGTTTATGGGCCAGTTTGTGATCCAATTTCCCTTCTAACAAGATCGAGTTTACCATGTCCTTAAAGAATAAATTCAGTCCAGCTTACCCGATCTGACGGAACGGAATGAAACGGAAGTTCGGAACGTAACTATCAATAAGTGGGCAAATCTGGTGAATGGGAACATGTTGACATTGCCGTGGTTAGAAAGTGCGAAGCGGAATCTTGTCTGGACTTAGCTCTAAAATCTATACTTGAAATAAGCGGTCGCAGGTTCAACTGAGCTTCAGGACACCACACCTCACCAATATTTACGTTACTCAAAATCTATCCATAGAGTAAATGGGCGAGCACAAGATGGGGATCTGGAAGTGTATGCCCGATGCTTAGTGACTCGACTTAGAAGTCAGGGTTCACCACTACCTAAGTTAGTTCCGGATTTTTTAGAAAGAGTGTTTCCTCCAATCGAATACGCAGATGGAATCAATGAAATTGGAACCGATTGCCTACCCGCCGCACCCGTCACAGCCGAAAGACCGGCACTTGAATAAGCACCAGTATGATCAATTGTTAGTTAGTATTTGCCTTCACCAATAGAATATTTCGATTCCTAAGAAGAGACAGGATTGCTAGCTCTGACTGGGACGGGAGAAAGTGTTCGCTTTCCTTCTTGCTTTCTTGATTCCGATAGTGATTATTCTTCAATTGACATTGCCTCTTCCTATTTCGAAAATCTTAAGTAAGATGGCTTGTGATGTGCCTGGTCTATTCCAACACCTTGTCTTGCCTCGTCGGTCCCTGATGGTCACTCGTCACTGGTCTATAGTCAATAGAATAGTCCCTATTCTCTGATCAAGCACGTCAGCTGGCTACTAGGCAAGGCAACTACTCGCAGGTCATGTCAATCCCATTGGCTTGGAATCGTCTCAATCAATACTTGACTTTATGTTCTCGCTCGCCAATTGACATTGCCTTGGCTCGCTTTGAATCTTGGTTCGCCGCTTAGTACCTTCTCTAAATGGATGCTTCTCACTGGCACAAGCACTCGTCTAAGGTCATTAAACGAATCTCCTCTCTTCTTTTTGAAAGATTTAATAATGCTTCCTCCTCGTTCTTACATTGAACACAAACTCTCTCTCTCGATCTCGATCAGCATCTGCCAATCACCAACAGCTTCTCTGAAAGATGAAGTTCCTGCTGTCAAATCAACAGAGCGGAAATGGCCCATGTGTGTAATGAGAAATTGGAGAGGCCTTCAGATCAAATATCATAAGGTTACAGAATAAACTTCTATCTTAAGGAACTCGGCATAGAATCTATATTCGTCCATCCTCAAAACCATCGGGTTGTGTGTTGGCAGCACCATCTCGCAAGGTCGAAGTAGAGGAAGATCCTGCAGAGTCAGCTCTCGATAAGAATATGAGCCGGTACTCGATCTCTTAGGCAGGGGAAGAAAAAGAACCTTTTATTATGTAGCCCAAAGAACTTCTACTTCTTGAAAGAAATGTTATGCTACTAAAAGAGCGATGGATGCCCTGGGACCATTACTTTCAAATGTTATAAACAGCTTGAGAAGCTGCACACATAAACACAGGATTCGGTTTAAGCATTCACTTTATTTCAATTTCATATTCTTATTGGGTTTTGCACTTAATTCTCAATATAAGTTGATCATCAGACTGTTATATTATATAAGAAGAGGTTTTTCTGGCAAACCAATCTATCTTAAAGTGCATCTTTTCTTCTTTTAGACAAGTCTAGTAGGGAAGAAAATGGTTGACGCAAGCATGGTCCCTCAAGCATGAGCGGGAATGAAAGAACCCCGCCTTATGAGGAAAGGGTAGAAACCTGGAAAGGTGAAGGCCCAATAGGAGAGGCAGTCGAGCGATTACATAGCAAATCCAACCGTGAGGGTCCGTAAGGAGTCAAGATCAAGCAAGTAAAGGAAAGCGAAAGTAGCCAACAAAAAGACAAGGAATAAAACGGAAGGATTAAGGTAGCGAAGGATCGAAAAGAAAGAATCCGTGGGGACATGTCTTATCGCTCCTTGATCATGGAAAAGAGATAGGGCACGCAAGAAAGACGGCTCAAGATCAACAATAAAGGCATGTGGGTCATCCAACCCTTTCTCGTACCTCTAACACCGAACCTAATCGAAGAGGACCTAAAAGAGACCTAGGCTAAAAGATCGACTGACGAAATAGATCGCCCTTTGGAAGAAGACAGAGAAGGAGAGTCAATCGAATAAGTCAAGGAGGGAAGGTCTCACATTAGATTAGAGGGAGAAAATAGGGCTAGTGAGTCAAGAAGGACAAAGAAAGTGGGTAGGGCTATCAGGATTTAGAACCAGAAAGAAAAAGAAAGAAGGAGTCTCCGTTTCAATCAAATAGCTAAGAATCTAACAGACAAGACAGAAGGAAGAGGCTTTGCCGTGGGTTCAGGGCTAGGAGAGGCATCCTATGTCTTAAAAATAAAGAAAACTTTCGATCAACAAGGTTTGGTTTGTCACAAGAAATCCCTTGCTATTTAGATGTTGTTCTGTTCTGAGTCGATTCAATATGTTGACTTGTAAACAACCCGGAAACTCCTGGTTGTCGGGATACAAAGTTATCGGAAGCCTTATGCCAAAAGACTGATGAAGAAAAAGAGGATGTCTAGAATAACTTATGCTCATCTTGATTCGAAAAGGGGGAAGCTTGATGTATGCCATGTTATGTACCAGACCCTATTTGGTTTAGCAGTTAGGCTCCTTAGCCGATACCAAACTCACCCCCTGACTACGTCCTTTAGTCATTCTATATGGGGATCTCTTTCGGGTCTTTTGGGGGTTAGGATCGAAATAGAATAGATCGACCCGTCGTGTACTGACAATAAAAGGGATCAAAAAACCTAGGAACATCCATTAAGAAAGGGTACGCTCTGCTCGCCCTATCTTACTAATAATAAGAAAGAGGCTACTCATTGGTATGCCGGGCCTCTAAAGGTCACACAACCTAAGATGCTTCCCAGGGCGCTACTAACCACTAAGTACTGAGGACTCTACTACAGATGCTTATGGTGCGGGTGAGTATACCAGAGACTGTGCCCTAGTTATCCATCTCACCCAACCATCTGTTACTGGATCAACCGAATCCACTACTGCTCCAGCTACCCCTGCTCTAGCCACTTCCCATCCCTACGCGGGTTATGCCTCTCCTCAAGCTACGGGCGGTGCAAGTGCTACTCAATCGGCTAAACCAAGAGCATCATAGTAACTTCAAGAGCCCGAAGCATCCTTGCTAGTTACAGCTCTCCCTCGTGATCGATATGAAGAGTCTGATGATTGAGATCGTGATCCCATGGATTAGGACTCCGATTTTCCCGAGTAAGATCCAGCTTTTGATGATCGAGATAGATATTCTGAGTTTCGATAGTGAGATGGAGAGCCTGCTGCCCTATTAAGTCAGTTTCGTAAGCGGGATCCATCCTCCATATATAGAGGAGATCGATATCCAGAATCCGAGTTTCGTGATAGGGATGAAGATTCACCCTTTCGAGATCCAGATACGGATGCTAGTGATAGAGAAAATGTTGAGAGTGAGATCCTGAGCTTGGTTCTGCGGTTGCTTAGCCAGTCTCAGAAGCATCTCTTCCATTTCCGGAGCCATAGCTCGCATAAGCATATCCACTTCCTGGTCTAGCCCTAATCAATATCAATAAGGGGAAGGCGAAGAGCTTTCTCTTGATCCTGGGAGAGATCGGGCCATAATCTAATAGGGGAAGGCAAGGCCAGAAAGAGTCAATTTCTAGTCCTGATCAAGCTTAGCTACCTATAAATGCCAATCCTCAGTCTTGCATTTTTTCCTAAAGTCAAGTCTAAAGTGAGGAATCCTTATCGATACCCTTACCTTACCTTACCTGACGGTCAAGTAGTTTCTGCTTCTTCATCTCGGTTAATGGAAGCGCTCCTGCCTGAAAAAGAAGGTGAATGAATTCTGGTTGGCAAGGAATCCAGGGATGAGAGATTGAGAGCATATAGACTGTATAGAAAGAATTTTCTGCCTTATTGATTTGGGGCGATCCCGCCACGCGATCTTCCTTATAAGTAAAATCGACCTATTATGTCTGAGTTACCTTCCCTAAGCTCTTTATTATCTGCTCTATTAGTCCTGCTGCTAGCTGTTAGCGGTTAGCTCTTTGCTCTTAGCCACTTGCTCTTTGAGGGAGGAAGGTCTAACTAAGAGGTTCAGGGGTCCCCCTACGAGATGACTATATAGATATAGGTTTCCAAGCTCTTCCTTTCCGCACTAAAGTACAGAAAGTCAATTAGAAAAAGACAAATAGGAAAAGAATCAGCCTCTTTCCGAAATTATCTGACTTCTTACTCTTACTCAATTGAGTGACTAAAGATAGATAGGAAAAGAAAGCAGTTCAATCTTCAAAGTAGAACTAGTGCGTATAACTCCACTCACGTCAGACTTTTCTTATTCTGTCCAAATCCTTCCGCGCCAATGACACTACTAAGGGTGATCCGGGGCCCCCTTCCCTACGTTCAACCAGGTGCCAAGGTTGAAGCTGAAGCCAAAGTTTAGTTTAAGGCTAAAGTGGGTGGGCGAGCAGATGGACTAACACGTGGAGAGGGAACGTTGTGTCGCGCACTCGGCTTTTACTCCGAAGGAGAAAGCCGACCATAAGTGATTGGAAGTAGCTTAGGCTGACGAGACCATTCGACCGATAGGGAGATGTAGCTGGGGAGAGGAAGCGGGTCCACCTGTTGATTCGAAGAACACCAAGTTTGGAAGGATGGGCAACTCCTTCCGAATACATATAAAAAAAAAGGTATAGAAGAAATAGTTATAAAAGAGCGTAGCTCCGATCCTGATTCTTTAAAAAAATGAAATCACCCTTGGTCTGTATCCTAGATCTTACACCTTGTAAGATCCATATCCACAACCATCTGATCTGGGATCTTCCATCGGCACCCTCGAATGGTATCTTCAATAACTAGTAGGTCTAGTAGGTTCATAACTTGATATCCTGGAGTTGGGATTCAGTCTAGACCCCCTTACTGGTAGGATTGAAAGAGGTTTTTTTCCTCTCTGCATAGAGCTTGCCCACCTGTCTGTTAGTTATGGCTCACTGGGTGGTTGACCACCCCTATTCCAGTAGTTCCAGATGAAGGCACATCACATGATTCCTATCCTTCCCGGCTGTTGGCCTGTTCTTTTGAATCAGCAGAATAGTATTCATCCGTAGTCGTGGAAATCTGACACTGTGTCGAATCGGAATGAAGATCAGAGGCTAGGGCAAGGCCAAGAGCCTGATTGAAAGCAATATATTTCATTTCTCTTCAATGCGAATCTTACAGACTCAGATGAAAATAGGTAAGTTCTTGACACAAGAGGCTGCTACAAGTGATCCATCAGCTCTCCAAGGAAAGTCTAATCCTTTGCCGATAAAGAAGAGGCCTGAAGTGCATGAAACACAACAGTCCGACCCTCGAACCATATTACCTCTCTAGATGGGGAGGAAAAGGGCCTTTGAGTAGAAGGCAGCGCCGCTCTAAACCCTCTCAGAAAACTATTCAGGTCTGGCTTCCACGGAAGGATGCTAACAAGCAGAAAAGACAATGCAAACAGTCACCAGAAATAGATATGATCTCAGCAGTCGGCGATGAGCAGATGAAAGAGGAGCCCAGCAAGGAAGAAATGGCTGAAGAGTTGGAACAGTTGCAGCGGCAGATCAGTCTGATGAAATACTTGATGGGAACCCTGACAGTGCCAAATCCAATTCGAAAGGAAAAAGAGGAATTCTCCGACAAGGCAGCCGTACTCTTGCAAGAACAGAATCCCGGAATTTTGATCCCCTCCCCAGTGCCACCATCTCAGTTATTACCAGGCTTGGTAGCCGCCGGCTTGATAACTCCAATACCCCTCAGAGCTATTGCAGGCTCGTCCTCTTCGCGATACAATCCTTGTTGCGACTTTCCCATGGGAAGTCCAGGACATGAAACTGACAAATGTTTTAGTCTCAGGCACATAATTCAGAACCTTATTGACCAGCACCTGCGGAATTTCCGAACAAAGGAAGAAAGCGCGCCACATCTTTCTCAAGGACAGGTCCTATCATCCAACAGCAGTGGACCAGTCAGTGTTAATGATGAGAGGTTCCCCATGGGAAAAGAAGATTTGATCCATCCTTACTCCTTATCCCCATCTTCGCCCAACTCCGCTTTATTCAAAAGGAAAAGAAAAAGCCACGGTTATTTAAGGTGTTGGAAAAGGCTCCGGCTGGTAGGCGAGGAATAAAAAGGCGATGTAAGTCCATTCTTTCTTGCATCATAGATAAGGTAAAGAAATTCGGGGGTTTCTCGGGCGCGTGCAATACCCCCGCCGCTTCATATCTCAATTAACCTCCACTTGCGAGCCTATACACAAGCTGAATGAGACAGTTAAGTCTATTTGGAAAATCAAACTCAGTGCGGTTACGGTACAGCAATTACCGATATCGCTAAAAAAGCAGCTAACTCAGTTCTTCAAATGCAATGCGATCGGAGCTTGGACAAGACGATGAAAATGGGAAGGAAGGATTCAATCCAGCCGTAGGGAAACCCCCGGCTACCTTGTTACGAAGGATTCCGAGAAGGCATTAAAGAAAGCTTCTAAAAGAGAAGTCAAAGGACTGAACTCAAAAAGTGAACTAAGATTCGTCTTGCTTTCTTCCTTTTATTCGAAGCCATCGAAGTTGGGATTGGAATAAAGAACTCATACGTAGGAGAACACAAGCACACTTTCCTTCTTATGCAGGCCCACATGGAGGCTATCAGTCTGGCCTCATCTAGATGTGGGATAGAGTAGTTGACGATGCACCTTGAATGAAAGGAATTTGAATCTATCTCGCTCGCACCCCATTCAAAGTGGTTGATCAGGATGATTCCCGGCGGAATCCAACTCAACCCATAGAAAAAGTCTTCGACCTCATCCATATGATCTCTATCGAGAAAAAAAAGGTCCATAATGTGCAGGCGCTCGCTCAGAATCTCCTCAACTTCTCTTTTCCTTCTATTAGTCAGAAATCGAATTCGGAAGACAGGAGAAAGTATCCTGACCACTTTTGGTCCTGCGGAAGCACATATAGATATTGATAGATTCCACCGGTTTGCCCTCCCAAGACGAGGCAGGAACCTATCTATATCTCTTGATAGAAGGAAGTTCATAGCCAGTCCTCAACCTCAAGGTTTCACTTTCTAGCAACTCTTAGACCTTACGCCCGTCCTCTCTTCATACAATATATTCTACTAGGATAGCCATGCCGAACTAAGAGCGGAAAAGACCATTCTCTTGGTTAGGCACATAGGAACTATAGATTTCAGAATTCCTAACAGCAGGAATGAGAACAGCTTCATGCTCTATCTAGTAGGCCTCGACCATTCCCCATTTTCTCTTAAGCATTTGAACTCGAGTTTAGCTCTCCTCATACTTTCTAGGTCTCCTCATAATGAGTAGGGGGGTCTATCCTTTTTCTTCTTCTCTTCATAGTCAACTGCAGGTTCAAGGTCGCTTGATCTAACAAGAAGCAATTTCATTCCTCTATCTATCCTCAACTCTTCGCCTAGCTACCAATCAACTCCATTCTTACCTGTCCTTCCTTTACCGGTAACTGGTCAATCCGTGGTGCGATATCTTTATATCTTTATTCAGTGCGATAAATGAGTATGTGCTAAATCAGTCTTCTCTCCTGCCCTCAGTCCAATCTATCTACGAATACCGTTCTGTCTTGAAAGACTTCCGATCCTCCTTGCCTTCTCGATTAGCTCTTCTGGGAGTGGGTCTTATATTAGGAAAGGGGAGTCTGGAAGTTAGCTCTTGTCTGATGAGTTCATCACGCTATACATACGGCTTTCTTTCTCTTGTTGCTTCAAGCATTAGATCAGATGCAAAGAGAAAGTCTTGTATGAGTCCCTTCTTTAATAGGGGAAGCCCTTTAATATAATAGGGGAAGGCTGGCAGCTGCATAGGGCTAGGGGCAACAATTCTGACTAAGGAGCACTGCGTTGCAGCCCATTTATTCGTGAAGGACGTGCGGAAACTGGTTAAGAGGTCGGGGTTCCTGTTCACTGCTCTATACTTAAAGCAGTGTTCATCCTCCCTTCAGATAGCTTATGGTGGCTCTTACAGCCCCATTCTACTTCCAGTTCCCGTATCACTCACTCGAGGCCCCGGATTATTCCGGCCTTCCATAGACGGTCCATCTATAGGAAGGATGATCGTTCGGACACTCTGGTGAAGATATATCTGTCCTTCTTCTCGCTTTCTCGACTTGTCGAGTTGGCTCCGAAGATGAACAGACGAACATTCCAATCCATTGTGCAACCTTCTGATCTGGATATGGTTCAGCGAACGGTTGGGCGAATAAAGTGGAAGATGCCCAGCTTAATAGCTAGATACCTTCCCTGGGTCCATACCATACCCTTGGAACAGGGTGTGAGATGGATACCCACCTGGAAAGCCCTTCCTAATCATTTCACTTTGGCTGACTTACTGTTTCGCCTGGGGCAGAGGAAGACTGGGTCTAATAATATTAGATCTATCTTCCCTACGAAGAAAGCTCGTAAGATTTGACTCTCTTTCTTACCTCTCTGGTATAATATTCAGAAAGCAGAATTGGGATACATGTCTTTCCCTATAGGGGACTCCATCCAAGCCATCAACATTCCAATCTCCATATTTGGGAAGTACCCCTCTATATGCAATATTCTCTTCTGTTAGAGATTAATTCGAAACCTACGAATCGTTATCAACAACCTCGGACTCGTAATCGATACTTTGACTTTCATTAAGCATTTCATACGAGCCGCGCTCCCTTTTGGTGACCTTTTCTCGTTCTCGTTAATGACTACGGAGAATTCCAATGGTGGTGGTTCGCAACAAAGCGGTCCCCTGGTCCGACAACACCAACAACAACCTCCGTCCCCATTCGGCTTAAGCGGCTTCGGATGATTGAACTTCTGATTCGGCTGCTTCCGTGGATGCGCCGGTGGTCTTATCCAGGCTTGCTCGGATGCGTCTGCTTATGTATATGCCTTCCCCCTACTATATCTATCAGTCCTAGATTCATATTGTCTTTCTCACAACGCGATCGTCCATATTGCTTTGACTCCCACCCATACAATACAGATTTGGCTCCAGAACAACAATACTATCTCACTCATAATATTCCCTAACTACCATCTGTACAATCCTTACCTGATGAGCGCCTGACCTTCCCGATTCACTAACAAAAGCAAGAAGGATGCGATGTGTGTGCAACTCCATCAACTAAAACAACATATCCGAAAAGAGGATTCGAATTTCATTAATGAAAAAGAACGACGATCAACAAACGATCAAACCGATCAACGAGACTACCACCCGGGATAGGAATGAATGGCGGTACGCTGATGTATCTGCTGGCTTCGGATTCGGATTTGGATGTGAATGCTTCTTTCGTAAGCCAAGGAAGACTTAGCGCAACCGCTTAGCGCAAGGAATACGGAAAACACTAGCGAAGAGAAGCACCTCGCTTTACGCAAGAGATTGATTTAACTACAGCGCTTGACGGAAAGGAAGGTTTTCTCTAAGTCTCGCTTTAATAACAGAATCACTTCAAATCTTTTTAAAACGAGTGACTGAAAGAGAGTCTTAGCCCTGAAGGATAAAGGAGCTCTTTTGACATGAAATGGAAAGACGAGATTCTTTATTGTAATGGATGCAATTTCTCAAGAAGCCCGACTTCTAAGTTTGACTAGTAAGCGCTTTCGAATTGGCTTACTTTAATAGTAGGTAGGTATGATAATCTCACGTGCGCCTCTATTTGCCTGCAGGAGGCTGATTATTAGAGAAAGGAACTTGACCTCAGGAAAGCCAACTAGGGGATTTGTGACCTCTTTTCTGTCTTTTTGTAAGCTAGTGTAACGGAAGCGCACCTACCTATTCTAGTCCTAGCCTTCCAATATGAGGATAGATTGAATTGATAGGATCTTGCCGTGGTCGAGTCACATATTTCGAATACGAATAAAGAGAGAACCTTCATCAATTCGACTTCTCAATTGGAATGGTCTTGCTATGCTAATAGTTGGCCAAAGTCTAACCACTTTCCATTATGTATGTTCACAAGTGACGGTTGGCTAAAGAGAGTCCTTTACGTTACGGCCCTCTCATACATAGAGCTACATACCATAGATCTTCGTACGATTCTTCTGCTTTCAAGGAGAACTTCCTTTTTTGTCTCTGTGCCGTTAACTGCCCTTGCTTTCAGGGAATTCATTCCTTTTAGCCTGCCTTTGTCTTGAAGTGACTCCTCCTTTTCTACCACTATTCCTCCGATCTTTCAACGCCTCCTTGAAAGCCTACTAAGCCTGGAACTTCAACTTAGTTAGTTCATTTCTTTTGCTTATTCCTTCCACTCCCAACATCAATAAAATAAGGCGGAAAGCCAGCAAGCAGCTAACAGCTAGCAGCAGGACTAACTTGCCGTCAATCTTCCTTCTGACTCTATGAGGTCCTCGCATAATTATCTCGGTATTCTTAGCGGATGGCGGATAACTGCTGCTGCTTCAACGGCTACTACTGGATCTACTTCTACGACATATGGATCTGCTTTGCCGCCTTTCTTGCCGGTGAGAGGGTTATCCCTAAGCCTTTCTCCCCTAACTTCTCCGCCCCCAATCTGTGGCTATAACGGCAATGGCTCTAGGGCATCTCTTCTCTATCCAACTGCCATTTGTACGGTGAAACTCTACGCTATAGCCTTTCTCTCTCACCACCCTATCTGTTTGGTTATTCCCACGCCCAGCCGTACTCTAATGCCCTAGTAGGGGTTTTCCCCAAAGCAACTCGGCAAATGCCCCTATATTGGGGTTGCCACTCAATAGCAGCTTCTCTTTAACCCTACTTGCTGGTAGGTTTCTCTATGTCTCTTGCCACTTACCGTCTTTATTGGGGTTCTCTCTAAGCTTCGGAACTAATGCCCCTATCCTCCCAAACTAGTACTCATCAATCAATCTTCTCCCTATATCTGTTGGTTGAACGGAATGCCAGCTTCGGAATGCCATGCCCTAGTTGTTCGGCTAGTACTGTACGATGTGAACTCTGAGCCTCTCTGTCTTATCTCCCACCCAGCTTACCTACCACTAACACCTCGCTAGCTAGTAGCTTCTATGCCAGTGCCAGGATCAGAAGCAAAGGTGGCTAGCACAAAGAGCGAAGGCGGAGGCACCCGCATAGGCAGCAGTACTATAGGGGTAGCCTACTATATTGTTCTCCAGATCCTAAGGAGTTAGCAGCTGTGAGTGTCAGTAGCTTAAGAAGCAGCAGAGGAGGTAGTAGCAGTTCCTTTACCTAGGAGACCATGTGCCAGAAGTCTATACTGGCATTTCAGTCTGCTAGCAAGTCTGTACGCTATTGCCTTCTTCTCTCTGAGTTACGGCAAAGCTTGTTCTCTCATCCCTCCCGCCTTTGCCTATACCTATGCTTCTATTCTCTTCACTGGTTGATCGACGAGTCCACTGGCATCTGGAGCAGTATATGTAACTGAAAGGTATGCCACTAGACCAGGTGCTCGTTATAAAGGCTACGAACCTTACAACGGGCTATAGCTTTGTTGGAATTGATTCTGATCGAGGTAGTGTATGGGATGCATCTAAATCCGCGTATGGAACCACAATCTCTGCTGCTAGCTTTGCACTCGGAGGATCTGAAAATGGCTCCCTTCATTATTTGGTGGAACCGAGCGAAGTGCGGAAGCTAGAGCTAAAGCAAGGTACGAAGCTACAGCTAGCAAGCTTTGGTAGTACTCGACTGAAAGGAGAGGGCTTTGCAGCTGCTGCCCAACAAGTTGAAGAGTTTGCTACAAAAGAAAAGCCAGGAGCGAGCCAAAGAGCGAGTGAGGTCTACTCCACGTAGCCAAGTCTTGTCAAAGCCCAAGTTGAAGCTGCTCTTGCCAAAGCTCTTTAACCAGTTCCTCAAGGACAGGAAAGATAGATTCGATTACACTCCTATCAGTGCAACGGCCGCTTTCTCCTTTGCCAGGTTACGCGGCATGGATTCGTCGATTGACGAATCGGATCTTGGGCTCGCTGTCCCGCCGACGAACCAGTGACGAAGTAGAAAGGGAAGGCAATAGAAAGAGGTCTCCCTTCCTCCCTCTGTTTGTCTTCTTCTCGCCGCTTTTCTCGTCCATCCTGCCCTGCGCCGCTTACAGATTCAGTTGCAGGTATCTAAGCATCCATTAGTGTTGGGGGTTGGGGCGCGAAGCGCAAACCGCTCTTCGATCTCCCGGTGAGTTGGATGGGAACGAGACACAGGGGGTTATCTATGAAGCATTTGAATTTCCCCTTTCTGTTGGAATAGTGGAAAGTCTTCTTCTTAGGGGATTTTCTTTTTTCTTTTCAACATAGAGTTGGAACTTAGCCGTGTAAGTTGCGAG